AGGCTTTCTACATATTATATCGTCCAAAACAACGATTTTTATCAGCTGTAGCAAAGAAAGAAACTTCAAAATATGAAGAAATAGATATGCCTAGATACTTTTTTCTATGGATAAAAGATCTAAGTGATATAGGAAGCACCGTAAAGATCAATTAACAGGGTTTTTAGCCGATACAATAAAAACTGCTTACTTATATCATGATATAAAAGTTAGGAATCCACTTATGTAATAAAGTCGATCCCCTAAAGTTTTGAGCAGCGGTGTAGTATCAGATCCCAAAGATAGTAAGTCTTTTCTTATGAGGAAAGGTCTTTCTCAAGGATTCTATAGAAACGGATATATCATATATAATAGAATATCCTATATAAAAGTATATGATGTATGAAATCGAGATAGTTACCTTTCGGAAAATTAGAACGAGAATGTTAATGCCGTTGGCATTATTCTTCTGAAGGTGGGAGAAAAGATAAAACCTTAAATAAAAGATAAAATTATTTATTTTTTTTAATAAAAATTCCAGGTTGAAACTTATGTAATTAAACTCTTTTCTTTTGGTTAACTCCAGAAAAAAAAAATGGAACATCAAAAAAATGGACGGTTGAGCCGTATGAGTCAGGAAACTCTCAAGTACGGTTCTAAGGAAAGGAATTAATTAACCTATTCCGACCGGGGAGAACAGGCCATTAGACAGGGAGATTCTGAAATTGCCGAATCTTGGTTCGATCAAGCTGCTGAATATTGGAAACAAGCTATAGCCCTTACCCCCGGTAATTATATTGAAGCACAGAATTGGTTAAAAATTACAAGGCGTTTTGAATAAGACCACTCTGTTTCTTTTTTTTTTTTTTTTGTATATATTCTATATTGTCGTTCTCTATTCTCTATATAGAACGACAATATATCTATTTATTCTATTTCTAATTTATATCTATCTATATCTATTTATGATTGATAGATATATCTATTGGTACTTCATTTGTTATAGTTAATTGTTCGTTATCCCCATCCCATCACGACATCATTTCTATAGGAGGAAACAATCAAAAAATTTCATTATTTGCCTTATCGAATTTAAATCGTTCTATTTTGTCTGGTATTTCTTTTTAATAATTTGAGATAGATTCTATAAGAAGAATATCTTCTATGTAATACAAAAAGCGAAATTAGTTATTATATCAAGGAACTTAGAAATGAAATTTGAATACACTAGGTTGGACAAAAAATAATTTTACTTTAATTCAAAGTCTAGAAAAGGTTTTTGAATATTCAAAAGGGTCCGTTGAGCGCCTCACTGCTATGTCATAATAGATCCGAACACTTGCCCCGGATTGATTTCCGGATCATAATTGTTCTAGTGAATAACTAAAAAAAAATAGATTAAAGAAAATATGGAATAGATAGATGGAGGATAGAAGAGAAAAAAAGCTCAATATAAACATCTCTCATAAGTTCATTATATTTTATATTTATATTGGCAGGTCTCTTTGTATGTGTTGTCCGGAAAGAGGAGGACTCAATGATTATTCGTTCGCCGGAACCAGAAGTCAAAATTTTGGTGGATAGGGATCCCATAAAAACTTCTTTCGAGGAATGGGCAAAACCCGGCCATTTCTCAAGAACAATAGCTAAGGGACCTGATACTACTACTTGGATCTGGAACCTACATGCTGATGCTCATGATTTCGATAGCCATACTAGTGATTTGGAGGATATTTCCCGAAAAATATTTAGTGCCCATTTCGGGCAACTCTCCATCATCTTTCTTTGGCTGAGTGGCATGTATTTCCACGGTGCTCGTTTTTCCAATTATGAAGCATGGCTAAGCGATCCTACTCACATTAGACCCAGTGCTCAGGTGGTTTGGCCAATAGTGGGCCAAGAAATATTGAATGGTGATGTGGGCGGGGGTTTCCGAGGAATACAAATAACCTCGGGTTTTTTTCAGATTTGGCGCGCCTCTGGAATAACTAGTGAATTACAACTCTATTGTACCGCAATTGGTGGGTTGGTCTTTGCAGCCTTAATGCTTTTTGCTGGGTGGTTTCATTATCACAAAGCTGCTCCAAAATTGGCTTGGTTTCAAGATGTGGAATCCATGTTGAATCACCATTTGGCAGGTCTACTAGGACTGGGGTCTCTTTCTTGGGCGGGGCATCAAGTACATGTATCTTTACCGATTAACCAATTTCTAAATGCTGGAGTAGATCCCAAAGAGATTCCACTTCCTCATGAATTTATCTTAAACCGGGATCTTTTGGCTCAACTTTATCCAAGTTTTGCCGAGGGAGCAACCCCATTTTTCACTTTGAATTGGGCAAAGTACGCGGATTTTCTTACTTTTCGCGGAGGATTGGATCCAGTAACTGGTGGTCTGTGGCTGACCGATATTGCACATCATCATTTAGCTATTGCCATTCTTTTCTTGATAGCGGGTCACATGTATAGGACCAACTGGGGTATCGGTCATGGTATAAAAGATATTTTAGAGGCTCATAAAGGT